GCTAACGTAGCTTAACTAAAGCACAACACTGAAGATGTTGAGATGGGCCCTAGTAAAGCCCCGTAAGCACAAAGGCTTGGTCCTGACTTTACTGTCAACTGTAGCTGAACTTACACATGCAAGTATCCGCACCCCCGTGAAAATGCCCTACAGCTCCCTGTTTGGGAGAAAGGAGCTGGCATCAGGCTCTTTTCTAAGAAAATGCCCACGACGCCTTGCTCAGCCACACCCCCAAGGGATTTCAGCAGTGATAAACATTAAGCCATAAGCGAAAGCTTGACTTAGTTAAAGCTTACAGGGCCGGTAAAACTCGTGCCAGCCACCGCGGTTATACGAGAGGCCCAAGCTGACAGTTACCGGCGTAAAGAGTGGTTAATTATTCTCTACACTAAAGCCGAACATCTCCAAAGTTGTTTAATGCACTCGAAGACATGAAGACCAACTACGAAAGTGACTTTACACTCTTTGAACCCACGAAAGCTAGGGAACAAACTGGGATTAGATACCCCACTATGCCTAGCCTTAAACTTAGATAGACCACTACCTGCACCTATCCGCCCGGGTATTACGAGCACCAGCTTAAAACCCAAAGGACTTGGCGGCGCTTCACACCCACCTAGAGGAGCCTGTTCTAGAACCGATAACCCCCGTTCAACCTCACCTTCTCTTGTTCTCCCCGCCTATATACCGCCGTCGTCAGCCCACCCTGTGAAGGTTTAGTAGTGAGCAAGTTTGGCACAGCCCAAAACGTCAGGCCGAGGTGTAGCGTATGAGAAGGGAAGAAATGGGCTACAATTGCTTTAACAGCTAAAACGAATTGTAACACTGAAAAATGCAGACATGAAGGAGGATTTAGAAGTAAGGGGCAAACAGAGTGTCCCCCTGAAATGGTTCTGAAGCGTGCACACACCGCCCGTCACTCTCCCCAAGTAAAAGCACAAATATTTACCTTAAGCACTAATCCCTACAAAGGGGAGGCAAGTCGTAACATGGTAAGTGTACCGGAAGGTGCACTTGGAAGAACACCAGAATATAGCTCAATAAGAAAAGCATCTCCCTTACACTGAGAAGACATTTGTGCAAATCAAATTATTCTGAAGCCCACTAGCTAGCTTGCACCCTAAAACACAACAATTCACTATACCTACCCCCTAACTAGGACCTAAGCACGACATAGGCCAAACCATTTTCCCCCCTTAGTATGGGCGACAGAAAAGGACCCACAAAGCAACAACACCAGTACCGTAAGGGAACGCTGAAAGAGAAATGAAACAAATCAGTAAAGCACAATAAAGCAGAGCCTAACCCTCGTACCTTTTGCATCATGATTTAGCAAGAAAACATCAAGCAAAAAGAATTTTAGTTTGACACCCCGAAACCAAGGGAGCTACTCCGAGACAGCCTCTGAGGGCACACCCGTCTCTGTGGCAAAAGAGTGGGAAGATCTTTGAGTAGAGGTGACAGACCTACCGAACTTGGTTATAGCTGGTTGCTCAGAAAATGGATAGGAGTTCAGCCTTTTGTCTTCTTCCCACACAACACAGCTATACTTTCAAGCGCCTAAGAATTGACAAAAGAGTTAGTCAGAGGGGGTACAGCCCCTTTGAAAAAGAGACAACTTTTCTAGAAGGGTTAAGATCATAACACTTATTAAGGAAACGTGTTCTAGTTGGCCTAAGAGCAGCCACCCACACAGAAAGCGTTAAAGCTCAGACATTTTCCTCCCCTATTATTTGGACTACACCAATCTTACCCCCCTAAACACACTGAGCCTTCTCATACCCCTTATGGGAGAGATTATGCTAATATGAGTAATAAGAGATCTTGCATCTCTCCTCGCACAAGTGTAAATCGGAACGAACCCACACCGAAAATTAACGGCCCCAAGAAGAGGGCACCGAAATATTATGGCCAGGCCACTAGAAAACCATTCACCTTGCCAAACCGTTAACCTTACACCAGAGTGCATTCAAGGAAAGACTAAAAGAGAAAGAAGGAACTCGGCAAACACTTCTAGCCTCGCCTGTTTACCAAAAACATCGCCTCTTGCAACCTAAGAATAAGAGGTCCCGCCTGCCCAGTGACTATTGTTTAACGGCCGCGGTATTCTGACCGTGCGAAGGTAGCGCAATCACTTGTCTCTTAAATGGGGACCTGTATGAATGGCACCACGAGGGCTAAGCTGTCTCCTCTCTCAAGTCAATGAAATTGATCTCCCCGTGCAGAAGCGGGGATGTCCTCATAAGACGAGAAGACCCTGTGGAGCTTAAGACACTAAAGTAGACCATGTTAAGAACCCCCTCACAAGGGCCTGAACCTAGTGATTACTACCTACTTGTCTTTGGTTGGGGCGACCACGGAGAAAAAGTAAACCCCCGTGTGGAACAGGGATAGCCCCCCTTAAACCCAGAGCGACAGCTCTAATGAACAGAATTTCTGACCAAACATGATCCGGCAAAGCCGATCAGCGGACCGAGTTACCCCAGGGATAACAGCGCAATCCCCTTCTAGAGCCCATATCGACAAGGGGGTTTACGACCTCGATGTTGGATCAGGACATCCTATTGGCGCAGCCGCTATTAAGGGTTCGTTTGTTCAACGATTAAAGTCCTACGTGATCTGAGTTCAGACCGGAGTAATCCAGGTCGGTTTCTATCTATGACATGATTTTTTCTAGTACGAAAGGACCGAAAAGAAGAGGCCTATGCTAAAGGCACGCCTCCCCCTCACCTAATGACACCAACTAAATTAGATAAGAGGGCATAACAAGCTGCCTAAGAGAAAGGCTGTTGAGGTGGCAGAGCCCGGATAGTGCAGAAGACCTAAGCCCTTCTTACAGAGGTTCAAATCCTCTTCTCAACTATGCTCTCAGTTATCCTTGTTCACATTCTTAACCCCCTAGCCTACATTGTCCCTGTACTCCTGGCAGTTGCATTTTTTACCCTAATTGAGCGAAAAGTTCTTGGGTACATACAACTCCGAAAAGGCCCCAATGTGGTTGGCCCCTACGGCCTTCTTCAGCCAATTGCAGACGGAGTAAAATTATTTATTAAAGAGCCCATCCGCCCTTCCACCTCCTCCCCCATCCTTTTTCTCCTTGCCCCCATGCTAACCCTCACCCTCGCTCTTATTCTCTGAGCCCCCATACCCATGCCCTACCCCGTCATTGATGTAAACCTCGGAATCCTGTTTATTCTTGCTCTCTCAAGCCTAGCAGTTTACTCAATCTTGGGGGCCGGATGAGCCTCAAATTCTAAATATGCCCTCATTGGAGCCCTCCGCGCAGTAGCCCAGACCATCTCCTACGAAGTAAGCCTTGGGCTTATTCTCCTAAGCACGATTGTCCTTGCAGGCAACTTCACCCTACAAACATTTAGTACTGCTCAAGAAGGCATTTGACTTTTCGTCCCTGCATGACCCCTCGCCGCCATATGGTACATTTCCACCCTGGCAGAGACCAACCGAGCACCTTTTGACCTAACCGAAGGGGAATCCGAACTAGTCTCTGGATTTAATGTCGAGTACGCTGCTGGCCCATTCGCCCTCTTTTTCCTAGCTGAATACGCCAATATTCTCCTCATAAATACCCTCTCAGCTACTCTCTTCCTTGGGGCCTCTCACTTCCCCTCCCTTCCTGAACTTACAACCATCAACTTGATAACTAAGGCAGCCCTCCTTTCGTTAGTTTTCCTTTGGGTTCGTGCATCCTATCCCCGATTCCGATATGACCAGCTTATACACCTAGTATGGAAAAACTTTCTCCCCCTAACCCTGGCCCTGGTTATCTGACACCTTTCCCTTCCCATTTCATTCGCTGGCCTTCCACCACAATTTTAACGGGAGCTGTGCCTGAATAAAGGGCCACTTTGATAGAGTGGAACATAGGGGCTAACGACCCCTCAGCTCTTTAGAAAGAAGGGATTCGAACCCTCCCTGAAGAGATCAAAACTCTTAGTGCTTCCTCTACACCACTTTCTAGTAAGGTCAGCTAAGCAAGCTTTCGGGCCCATACCCCGAACATGAAGACTAATCCCCTTCCCCTACTAATGAGCCCCTTTATCCTAGCTACCCTCGTAACCGCCCTGGGCACTGGAACTGCAATTACTCTTTCTAGTTCTCACTGACTTATCGCATGAATGGGACTAGAACTGAACACCCTCGCCATCCTCCCACTTATAACCCGCCAGGCTCGCCCCCGGGCAGTAGAGGCCACCACTAAGTACTTCCTTATTCAAGCAGCAGCCGCTGCTACCCTCCTGTTTGCCGCCACAACAAATGCTTGAATTACAGGCCAATGGGAGATTCACCAAATAACTCACCCGGCCCCTGCCACCATTGCCACTCTCGCCCTAGCAATAAAAGTAGGCCTCGCACCTCTCCACTTCTGACTTCCAGAAGTACTCCAAGGGCTAGATCTCACAACAGGCCTGATCCTCTCCACCTGACAAAAACTAGCCCCATTTGCCCTCCTTTTACAGATACCCGCACACAACTCCTCACTCCTTATTTTTCTAGGACTCGCATCAACCCTTATAGGAGGGTGGGGAGGCCTTAACCAGACACAACTCCGAAAAATTCTTGCCTACTCCTCCGTCGCCCACCTAGGCTGAATAATCCTTGTGCTTCAGTTCTCCCCCTCCTTAACTTTCCTCACACTTATTCTTTACTTCGCCATAACCTTCTCTACATTTATTATCTTTAAAGTTAATAAGTCAATGAACATTAACTCTCTAGCCACCTCTTGAGCCAAGACCCCTGCCCTTACTGCTCTCGCCCCCCTTGTTCTTCTCTCCCTTGGGGGACTTCCCCCGCTCTCGGGCTTCATACCTAAGTGACTTATTCTTCAAGAACTAACTAAACAGGGCCTTGCCCTCACTGCGACAATCGCCGCACTCTCAGCCCTTCTCAGCCTGTACTTCTACCTCCGGCTTTCTTACGCCATCTCACTAACCACCTTCCCAAACACCCCAATAGGCCTCTCCCCCTGACGCCTTCACACATCACAAGGGACCCTGCCTCTAGCAATCTCCACAACAACTGCTCTCACACTACTTCCTCTAACACCCCTAATTTTAGCCCTCTTTGGCCCTTAGCGGGAACTTAGGCTAGCACTTAGACCAAGGGCCTTCAAAGCCTTAAGCGAGGGTGAAAATCCCCCAGTCCCCGGCTTTTAAGACCTGCGGGCCTTTAACCCACATCTCCTGCATGCAAAGCAGGCACTTTAATTAAGCTAAGGCCTTCCTAGACGGGCAGGCCTCGATCCTACAAACTCTTAGTTAACAGCTAAGCGCCCAAACCAGCGAGCCTCCGTCTAACTTCCCTCCGGCTGGGCCGGGGGGGGAAGCCGGGGGAAGTTCCGGCTGGGGTCAGCCAGCCACTTAAGATTTGCAATCTAATGTGTAGAACACCTCGGAACTTGGTAAGAAGAGGACTCAAACCTCTGTCTGTGGAGCTACAATCCACCGCTTAAACCTCAGCCATCCTACCTGTGGCAATTACACGTTGATTCTTTTCCACTAACCACAAAGACATCGGCACCCTCTATCTAGTATTTGGTGCATGGGCCGGAATAGTCGGGACAGCACTCAGCCTGCTCATTCGGGCCGAGCTTAGTCAACCCGGGGCCCTTCTTGGCGACGACCAGATTTATAATGTGATCGTTACGGCACACGCCTTCGTTATAATTTTCTTTATAGTAATGCCAATCATGATTGGAGGCTTTGGGAACTGACTTATTCCTTTAATAATCGGTGCCCCGGACATAGCATTCCCTCGAATAAATAACATAAGCTTTTGACTTCTCCCCCCCTCCTTCCTCCTTCTGCTCGCCTCCTCAGGCGTGGAAGCTGGAGCTGGAACCGGTTGGACTGTTTACCCCCCTCTCGCAGGCAACCTTGCCCACGCAGGGGCCTCAGTTGACCTAACAATCTTCTCTCTTCATCTGGCAGGAATCTCCTCAATCCTGGGGGCAATTAACTTCATCACTACAATTATTAATATGAAACCCCCTGCCATCACCCAATACCAAACTCCTTTATTCGTGTGAGCGGTTCTTATTACTGCAGTACTTCTTCTCCTCTCTCTCCCCGTCCTAGCAGCCGGCATCACGATGCTTCTTACAGACCGAAACCTGAACACAACCTTCTTTGACCCAGCAGGAGGCGGTGACCCCATTCTTTACCAACACCTCTTCTGATTCTTTGGACACCCAGAAGTCTATATTCTGATCTTGCCGGGGTTCGGAATGATCTCCCACATTGTCGCCTACTACTCTGGTAAAAAAGAACCCTTCGGCTATATGGGCATGGTCTGAGCAATGATAGCAATCGGCCTTCTCGGCTTTATTGTTTGAGCTCACCACATGTTCACAGTCGGAATGGACGTCGACACCCGAGCATATTTTACATCTGCCACAATAATCATCGCCATCCCCACGGGCGTCAAAGTCTTTAGCTGACTGGCTACCCTTCATGGAGGCGCAATTAAATGAGAAACCCCACTTCTGTGGGCATTGGGCTTTATTTTCTTATTTACAGTTGGGGGCTTAACTGGGATTGTTCTAGCTAACTCATCCCTGGACATTGTTCTGCACGACACATATTATGTAGTAGCCCACTTCCACTATGTTCTTTCCATGGGTGCTGTCTTCGCCATCGTTGCAGCCTTCGTCCACTGGTTCCCACTATTTACAGGCTATACGCTTCACAGCACCTGATCAAAAGCCCACTTCGGTGTGATGTTCGTTGGGGTTAACCTAACATTCTTCCCTCAACACTTCCTAGGCCTGGCCGGAATGCCCCGCCGATACTCAGACTACCCCGACGCCTACACACTTTGAAACACAGTCTCTTCACTTGGCTCTCTTGTCTCTCTAGTTGCTGTAATTATGTTCCTTTTCATTATCTGGGAAGCATTTTCTGCCAAACGTGAAGTCCTATCTGTGGAGTTAACCGAAACTAACGTAGAATGACTTCACGGCTGCCCTCCGCCCTATCACACATTTGAAGAACCCGCATTCGTCCAAGTTAACTGACACTAACGAGAAAGGAAGGAGTCGAACCCCCCTAAGCTGGTTTCAAGCCAGCCACATAAACCGCTCTGTCACTTTCTTTAAAGACACTAGTATATTTGACAATACGCTGCCTTGTCAAGGCAAAGCTGCAGGTTAAACTCCTGCGTGTCTTACTATGGCTTACCCATCACAATTAGGCTTTCAAGATGCAGCCTCGCCTGTAATAGAAGAACTTCTACATTTCCATGACCATGCCCTAATAATTGTTTTCCTTATCAGCACTCTTGTCCTTTACATTATTGTGGCTATAGTAACGACCAAATTAACCAACAAAAATATCCTAGACTCCCAGGAAATTGAGATTATCTGAACCATCCTGCCTGCCATTATTCTTATCCTCATTGCCCTCCCCTCATTACGAATTTTGTACCTAATAGACGAAGTTAATGACCCTCATTTAACTGTTAAAGCCCTAGGTCATCAGTGGTATTGAACCTATGAATACACTGACTACAAAGAGCTCGGCTTCGACTCCTACATAGTCCCCACCCAAGAACTAAGCCCCGGACAATCCCGCCTTCTGGAAGTAGACAACCGAATAATCGTCCCCGTAGAATCCCCTGTACGAATGCTAATCTCCGCCGAAGACGTTCTTCACTCTTGAGCAGTTCCCGCCCTCGGAGTAAAAATGGATGCAGTTCCCGGACGGCTAAATCAAACAGCTTTCCTCACATCACGCCCAGGCATTTACTACGGCCAATGCTCTGAAATTTGTGGGGCCAACCACAGCTTTATGCCTATCGTAGTCGAAGCTGCCCCCCTAAAACATTTCGAAGGGTGATCCTCTCAAATGCTTGAAGACATCTCGCTGAGAAGCTTATATGGTCAAGCGTTAGCCTTTTAAGCTAAAGACAGGGGGTCACCAGCCCCCCTCAGCGACATGCCACAACTCAACCCTGCCCCCTGGCTCATAATTTTAGTCTTCTCCTGACTAATCTTCATCACCATTATTCCCCCCAAAGTTATTGCTCACCACTTCCCTAACGAGCCCACCTCCCAAGCCACCCAAATGCCAAAAACAAACCCCTGAAACTGACCATGACATTAAGCTTTTTTGACCAGTTTATAAGCCCTGTATTTTTAGGAGTCCCCCTAATGGCCCTGGCTTTAAGCCTTCCATGGCTCCTATTTCCGGCCCCTTCCACTCGTTGAGTCAATAACCGCCTTCTTACACTTCAAAGCTGATTTATCAACCGATTCACCCACCAGCTATTTCTTCCCCTCAACCCCGGGGGGCACAAGTGAGCAACCATCCTGGCTTCCCTAATAATCTTTCTGATCTCTCTCAACATGCTAGGCCTCCTGCCCTATACCTTCACCCCCACCACCCAGCTTTCCCTTAACATGGGAATCGCTGTTCCCCTTTGACTCGCAACTGTTATTATTGGTATACGAAACCAGCCCACCCACGCCCTAGGCCACCTTCTTCCAGAAGGAACCCCCACGCTCCTTATTCCCGTGCTTATTATCATCGAAACAATTAGCCTATTTATCCGACCATTAGCGCTAGGTGTTCGACTAACAGCCAACCTAACAGCCGGCCACTTGCTTATTCAACTAATTGCTACAGCCGCCTTCGTCCTGCTCCCCCTTATACCAACTGTCGCTGGCCTGACAGCAGCCCTACTTTTCCTCCTAACTCTCTTAGAAGTGGCTGTTGCTATGATTCAAGCCTACGTCTTTGTTCTTCTTTTAAGCCTGTACCTACAAGAAAACGTCTAATGGCCCACCAAGCACACGCATATCACATAGTAGACCCGAGCCCTTGACCTTTAACAGGGGCAGTTGCCGCCCTATTAATAACCTCAGGTTTAGCCCTTTGATTCCACTACAACCAGATAGTCCTAATGTATCTTGGAACTCTTCTCCTTCTTCTTACCATGTACCAATGATGACGAGACATTGTCCGAGAAGGCACCTATCAGGGGCACCACACGCCTCCCGTCCAAAAAGGCCTTCGATACGGAATAATCCTGTTTATTACATCAGAAGTATTCTTTTTTATTGGGTTTTTCTGAGCCTTCTACCACTCGAGCCTAGCCCCTACTCCTGAGATTGGTGGCTGCTGACCGCCCACAGGCATTACAACCCTGGACCCCTTTGAAGTCCCTCTCCTAAACACTGCTGTTCTTCTCGCCTCCGGCGTTACAGTAACCTGGGCCCACCACAGCCTAATAGAAGGGGAACGGGCCCAAGCCATTCAATCCTTAACACTTACGATTATCTTGGGGTTTTACTTTACTGTTCTCCAAGCACTAGAGTACTATGAAGCCCCCTTTACTATCGCGGACGGAGTCTATGGCTCCACTTTCTTCGTAGCTACTGGCTTCCATGGCCTCCACGTTATTATTGGCTCCACCTTCCTTGCCGTATGTCTTCTCCGACAAATCAAACACCACTTCACTACCCAACATCATTTTGGATTTGAAGCAGCGGCCTGGTACTGACACTTTGTAGATGTTGTCTGACTCTTCCTCTACATCTCCATCTACTGATGAGGATCATAATCTTTCTAGTATCAGATAGTACATGCGACTTCCAATCGCAGAGTCTTGGTCAAAATCCAAGGAAAGATAATGAACCTTTTAACAACGGTAGTACTTATCACGGCCGCCCTCGCAACAATTCTAGCCATCGTCTCTCTTTGATTACCTCAAATAACTCCCGACCATGAAAAGCTCTCACCCTATGAATGCGGCTTTGACCCTCTCGGCTCAGCCCGCCTGCCTTTTTCACTACGATTCTTCTTAGTCGCAATTCTCTTTCTTCTCTTTGACCTTGAAATTGTTCTCCTTCTCCCTCTCCCATGAAGCAACCAACTTTCCTCCCCCCTCTTGACCTTCTCCTGGGCAGCCGCAGTTCTTACCCTTTTAACCCTTGGTCTAATTTATGAATGAATGCAAGGGGGCCTAGAATGAGCCGAATAGACAATTAGTACAAGTAGAATATTTGATTTCGGCTCAAAAGCTTGTGGTTAAAGTCCGCAATTGTCTAATAGCCGTAACTCATTCAGCCTTTACAATTGCCTTCCTCACAGGGCTTTCGGGCCTAGCATTTAATCGAACCCACCTCCTTTCAGCCCTCCTTTGTCTAGAAGCCATAATACTCTCGCTTTTCCTCGGACTCTCCCTATGAATGCTTCAGCTAGACATTTCTTTTTTCGCCACAACACCCATCCTCCTTCTGGCTTTTTCAGTCTGTGAAGCCAGCGCGGGCCTGGCCCTTCTAGTCGCAACAATGCGAACACATGGCTCCGATCGCCTAAATAACCTCAACCTCCTACAATGCTAAAAATTCTAGTTCCAACACTCGTGCTAATCCTCACAACCTGAACTGTCCGGGCTAAATGACTTTGACCAACAACTCTAACTCACAGCCTTCTAATTTCCCTGGGGAGTCTACATTGACTTGCTAATGCCTCTGAGACAGGATGAAAATCCCTCAACCCCTACATGGCCACAGACTTGGTATCGACCCCCCTTCTCGTCCTATCCTGCTGGCTGCTCCCACTAATAATTCTTGCAAGCCAGAATCACCTTGCCCAAGAGCCAATCAATCGCCAACGCGTTTATATTACACTTCTGCTCTCCCTTCAAACCTCCCTAATCTTGGCCTTTGGCTCTTTAGAGATTCTCTTTTTCTTCGTAATGTTTGAAGCCACCCTCATCCCCACCCTCATCCTAATTACCCGCTGAGGAAATCAGACTGAACGCCTCACCGCGGGAAACTACTTCCTTTTCTACACCCTCGCGGGCTCCCTCCCCCTTCTAGTCTCGATCCTTTATATTCAAAGCTACCTGGGGACAACTTCCCTCCTAATTTTACTCCATGCCCCCGCCCTCCCGACATACACGTTTGCAAGCAAACTCCTTTGAGCGGGCTGTCTCCTGGCCTTCCTAGTTAAAATGCCCCTATACGGCCTCCACCTTTGACTTCCCAAAGCCCATGTAGAAGCCCCAATTGCTGGCTCAATAGTTCTAGCCGCAGTTTTACTTAAACTGGGAGGTTTCGGAATAATGCGAATCTTAGTCCTCCTCGACTCCGAAACGGACAAACTTTGCTATCCCTTCATTGTCCTTGCCCTCTGAGGACTAATCATAACCGCCTCTATCTGCCTCCGTCAAACCGACTTAAAATCCCTCATTGCCTACTCCTCAGTCGGACACATGGGCCTTGTAGCTGCAGCAATCCTGATCCAAACACCCTGGGCCTTTTCAGGGGCAATAATTCTTATGATTGCACATGGACTAACATCCTCCGCTCTCTTCTGCCTAGCCAACACCAACTATGAGCGTACCCACAGCCGAACAATACTTCTTGCACGAGGACTTCAAATGGTTCTTCCCCTAATGGGAACTTGATGGCTCTTTGCCAACCTGGCCAACCTTGCCCTCCCTCCACTCCCCAACCTAATAGGTGAGCTAATGATTATTTCTGCTCTATTCGGCTGATCCTGGTTCACTCTGCTAATGACGGGGGCGGGGACTCTCGTCACTGTCGCCTATTCTCTCTACATACTTCAAATAACTCAACGGGGGCCCCTTCCTAAGCATCTTCTCGCCCTGGAACCAAGCCACTCCCGTGAACATCTTCTCCTCGCCCTCCACCTGCTTCCCCTGGCCCTTCTAATCCTCAAGCCCGAACTAATTATGGGCTGAACAATCTGTAGACATAGTTTAATGAAAATATTAGTTTGTGGTTCTAAAGACAGGGGTTAAAGCCCCCTTGTTCACCGAGAGAGGCTCGCAGCATCAGAGCCTGCTAAACTTCTGACCCCTCGGTTGGACTCCGAGGCTCCCTCGCCCAGCGCTCCTAAAGGATAACAGCTCATCCGTTGGTCTTAGGAACCAAAAACTCTTGGTGCAAATCCAAGTAGTAGCTATGCACCCCACCTCAACAATTATAGCTTCAAGTTTAATTATCATTTTTGGGCTTCTCTCCTATCCAGTTCTTACATCTCTCACCCCCACCCCCCTAACCCCAAACTGAGCGCTTACCCAGGTAAAAACAGCTGTAAAGATAGCCTTTTTTGTTAGCCTTCTCCCCCTCTTTCTTTTCTTAGCCGAGGGGGCAGAAACCATCATCACAACCTGGTCCTGGCTTAATATTTCCACCTTTGATATTAATATTAGCCTGAAATTTGATCACTACTCCATTATCTTTATCCCTGTTGCCCTTTATGTAACATGGTCTATCCTAGAATTTGCCTCCTGATACATGCACTCAGACCCCTACATAAACCGGTTCTTCAAATACCTGCTCATTTTCCTTATCGCAATGATTGTTCTAGTTACAGCAAACAATATGTTCCAACTCTTTATCGGCTGGGAGGGGGTAGGAATCATGTCCTTCCTTCTTATCGGCTGATGATACGCCCGAGCAGATGCAAACACAGCAGCCCTACAAGCCGTACTTTACAACCGGGTTGGAGACATCGGCCTAATCTTTGCTATAGCCTGAATGGCAACAAACCTAAACTCCTGAGAACTACAACAAATCTTCTCCATTGCTAACAACTACGACCTTACATGGCCCCTTATTGGGCTAATTGTAGCCGCAACCGGAAAATCCGCCCAGTTTGGACTTCATCCTTGACTTCCCTCCGCTATGGAAGGCCCCACCCCCGTCTCCGCCCTACTACACTCCAGCACCATGGTCGTGGCGGGCATTTTCCTGCTCATCCGAATGAGCCCCCTTCTAGAAGGAAACCAAACCGCCTTAACCATCTGCCTCTGCCTCGGCGCACTTACCACGCTATTTACAGCAACCTGTGCCCTAACCCAAAATGACATTAAGAAAATCGTTGCATTCTCCACATCAAGCCAGCTAGGCCTAATGATAGTTACCATTGGTCTTAATCAACCCCAATTAGCATTTTTACACATCTGCACCCACGCCTTCTTCAAAGCAATGCTTTTCCTCTGCTCCGGCTCCATTATCCACAGCCTCAACGACGAGCAAGACATCCGAAAAATAGGAGGCATGCACCATTTGACCCCCTTTACATCCTCGTCTCTAACAATTGGAAGCCTCGCCCTTACCGGAACCCCCTTTCTAGCAGGCTTCTTCTCTAAAGACGCCATTATTGAGTCCCTAAACACCTCCCACCTAAACGCCTGAGCCCTTGTCCTCACCCTAATCGCTACATCTTTTACCGCCATCTACAGCCTCCGCGTCGTTTACTTTGTTGCTATGGGCCAGCCCCGCTTCCCATCGCTCTCCCCAATTAATGAAAATAACCCCACCGTGATTAATCCCATTAAACGCCTAGCCTGAGGAAGCATCCTTGCTGGGCTCATTATTACCTCCTCTATTGTCCCCCTAAAAACACCCGTTATATCTATGCCACCCCTTCTAAAGCTAGCAGCCCTGCTCGTCTCCGTCCTGGGTCTTTTAATAGCCCTCGAACTAGCTTCGCTTACAAGCAAACAGTTTAAACCAACCCCGATTCTCCTCCCACACCACTTCTCTAACATGCTCGGATTCTTCCCAACCATTATTCACCGGCTCCCACCCCAATTAAACCTAATCTTGGGGCAAGCCATCGCAAACCAAGCAATTGACCAGACAGGGCTAGAAAAAGTTGGCCCAAAAACTCTTATCTCCCTCAACCTCCCACTTATTTCCACAATCAGCAACTCACAACACGGAAAAATTGCAACCTACCTCATCTTCTTCGTCACCACCCTTATGTTGGCTGTGGCCCTTGTCTCTATCTAACTGCCCGAAGGGCCCCCCGATTTGGCCCCCGAATTACTTCCATCACCACAAACAGGCTCAACAATAAAGCCCACCCACACACCATTAGCGTTCACCCCCCCACTGAATACATATATGCTACCCCCTCAATATCACCCCGAGACATACCTAGTATGTCTCCCTCAAGCGCAAAATCGCCAGACTCTGCCACTCACCCCTCCCACAGGAAAATGCATGCCATAAACGAAATAACTAAATATACCATTAACACCTTAAGAACCCCAAACGAGCCCAAAGTCTCTGGGTACGGGTCAGCAGCCATCGCCGAGGTATAAGCAAACACTACTAACATCCCCCCTAAATATACTAAAAGTAGAACAAAACACAGGTACGACACGCCATGGATTAGTAAAATTGACCCTCCCATCCCCGCCACAAATACTAACCCTAAGGCGCCAAAATAAGGAGACGGGTTTGAGGCAACAACAATCGACCCTACAACCCAACCGAACAAAAACAGCAGGACTGAAATTAACATAGTTTCCACCAGGACTATTAACCAGGACCAATGACTTGAAAAACCACCGTTGTTATTCAACTACAGAAACTACTAATGGCTAATCTCCGGAAAACTCACCCTCTTCTTAAAATCGCCAACGACGCCCTCGTAGACCTCCCCGCCCCCTCAAATATTTCCATCTGATGAAACTTTGGCTCCCTCCTGGGCCTCTGCCTTGTTATCCAACTCCTCACAGGACTATTCTTGGCAATACACTACACCGCGGATATCACTACAGCTTTTTCATCCGTCGCCCACATCTGCCGGGACGTAAACTTCGGCTGACTAATCCGCAACATGCACGCTAACGGCGCCTCATTCTTCTTTATCTGCATCTACCTTCACATCGGCCGAGGCCTCTACTACGGGTCCTACCTATTTAAAGAAACCTGAAACATCGGAGTTGTTCTTCTTCTCCTCGTGATAATAACTGCCTTCGTTGGCTATGTCCTCCCCTGAGGACAAATGTCGTTCTGAGGAGCAACAGTAATTACTAACCTCCTTTCCGCAGTCCCTTACGTAGGGAACACCCTCGTTCAATGAATCTGAGGTGGCTTCTCCGTTGACAATGCCACCCTCACACGGTTCTTCACCTTCCACTTCCTCCTCCCCTTTGTTATTGCAGCAATAACCCTCCTCCACCTTCTTTTCCTCCACGAAACGGGATCAAACAACCCAATTGGCCTTAACCCTAACGCCGACAAAATCCCCTTTCACCCCTACTTCACTTATAAAGACCTTCTAGGCTTTATTGTGCTCTTCCTGGCCCTCGCATCTCTAGCCCTTTTCTCACCCAACTACCTTGGAGACCCTGACAACTTTACCCCAGCAAACCCCCTAGTTACTCCCCCTCACATTAAGCCAGAATGATACTTTCTCTTTGCATACGCGATTCTCCGCTCCATCCCTAATAAACTAGGAGGAGTCTTAGCCCTCCTTGCTTCAATCCTAATTCTTATGCTCGTCCCAATCCTTCATACCTCAAAACACCGTAGCCTAACCTTCCGGCCTTTCTCCCAGGTTATCTTCTGAATCCTCGTGGCAGACGTCGCCATTCTCACCTGGATCGGAGGAATACCAGTTGAAGACCCCTACGTCATCATCGGACAAATCGCATCCGCCCTTTACTTCCTTATCTTCCTCGTAATTTTTCCGTTAGCAGGCTTACTAGAAAACAAACTTCTAGAGTACTCTTGCTTTAGTAGCTCAGCGTCAGAGCGCCGGTCTTGTAAACCGGACGTCGGAGGTTAAATTCCTCCCTTTTGCTTCAAAGAAAAGAGATTTTAACTCTCACCCCTAACTCCCAAAGCTAGGATTCTCAAATTAAACTATTCTTTGCTTTACAGCTTTGCCTCCGGGCATTTTATGTGCATATATGGATTTTCCCCATATATTTATATTAACCATATCAATAATGCTTTAGGACATATATGTTTTATCAACATTCATTGAAATTACCCATTTATCCCAACACCTAATTATGAATAATAAGACAGGACAAATAAAGAAGATAAGGCTTTAATTTAAATCTCAGCTCATCTCCCATGGTACAGATATACCAGGACTCAACTTCTAGTAACCTTCGAAAGGCAGTTGCAGACAAGAATTGCATCAGTTGGTTTTCAGAACTCCCACGGTTATTGAAGGTGAGGGACAATAATTGTGGGGGTCGCACTTAGTGAATTATTCCTGGCATTTGGTTCCTATTTCAGGGCCATTAATTGGTATCATCCCCCTAACTTTCCTTGACGCTGGCATAAGTTAATGGTGGAAACCATTCGATTCGTTACCCAACATGCCGAGCGTTCACTTTAAAAGGCTAGGGGTTCTCTTTTTTGGGGCTATGCACTTGGCATTTCACAGTGCAGCGCTAAGGCTTTAAATCAAGGTGGTACATTTCACTCGCTCGCGAGTATAATATAATCATGAAGTAAAGTCAAAAATCGAGAAATACATAACTGATATCAAGGACATAAAGGGTGATACAACCTCCTGGAATATCTGTTATTACTCCCAAAGCTTTTTGGGCGTTAAACCCCCCTACCCCCCTACTCTCGAGGTTTATCTAATGTCGTGCAAACCCCCCGGAAACACGAAAGCCTCGGACGCAGGTTTCTTCCCCATCTAATTTCTACTTTGATAATGCTAACGTAGCTTAACTAAAGCACTAGGCCCTCCCCCATCCCCGAGACTAGCCTAATACTCTTACTCAAGCCCCATTTTAAATTCTCCATTTACATTATTATAATAATGCAAATGATGCTAACGTAGCTTAACTAAAGCACTAGGCCCTCCCCCATCCCTGAGACTAGCCTAATACTCTTACTCAAGCCCCATTTTAAATTCTCCATTTACATTATTATAATAATGCAAATGAT